TGGTCCCGGAATATGGGTGTCCGATCCTTATGGACTAACAGGAAAAGTACAATCTGTAAGTCCAGCATGGGGCGTAGAAGGCTTTGATCCCTTTTTTCCAGGAGGAATAGCCTCTCATCATATTGCAGCGGGGACATTGGGCATATTGGCAGGCCTATTCCACCTTAGTGTCCGTCCGCCTCAACGTCTATACAAAGGATTACGTATGGGCAATATTGAAACCGTTCTTTCTAGTAGTATCGCCGCCGTCTTTTTTGCAGCTTTTGTTGTTGCTGGAACGATGTGGTATGGTTCAGCAACTACTCCGATTGAATTATTTGGTCCCACTCGTTATCAATGGGATCAGGGATACTTTCAGCAAGAAATATATCGAAGAGTAAGTGCTGGGCTAGCCGAAAATCAAAGTTTATCAGAAGCTTGGTCGAAAATTCCTGAGAAATTGGCTTTTTATGATTACATTGGCAATAATCCGGCAAAAGGAGGATTATTTAGAGCGGGCTCAATGGACAACGGCGATGGAATAGCTGTTGGGTGGTTAGGACACCCTATTTTTAGAGATAAAGAAGGGCGTGAACTCTTTGTACGTCGTATGCCTACCTTTTTTGAAACATTTCCAGTCGTTTTAATAGATGGGGACGGAATTGTTAGAGCTGACGTTCCTTTTAGAAGAGCGGAATCTAAGTATAGCGTTGAACAAGTAGGCGTAACTGTTGAGTTTTATGGCGGCGAACTCAACGGAGTCAGTTATAGCGATCCACCTACTGTGAAAAAATATGCTAGACGTGCTCAATTGGGTGAAATTTTCGAATTAGATCGTGCTACGTTGAAATCTGATGGCGTTTTTCGTAGTAGTCCAAGGGGTTGGTTTACTTTCGGACATGCCTCCTTTGCCCTACTCTTCTTCTTCGGACACATTTGGCATGGGGCTAGAACCCTGTTCAGAGATGTTTTTGCTGGTATTGACCCAGACTTGGATGCTCAAGTAGAATTTGGAGCATTCCAAAAACTTGGAGATCCAACTACAAGAAGACAGGGAGTCTAATACAACATTGCTTTCTTTTTTTTGCCTCTATTTTTTTATAGGATACTAGAAAAATCTTAATTTGAATCACCGCCCCTCCTTTTTTTTACTCTTTTTATCATTATCGGGAAAATAATCCCAAGTAAGCAGGTATGGAAGCTATAATTGTAAACCACAATCGAATCTATGGAAGCATTGGTTTATACATTTCTATTAGTCTCGACTCTCGGGATAATTTTTTTCGCTATCTTTTTTCGGGAACCTCCTAAAGTTCCCACTAAAAAGGTGAAATGATTTTTCATTATCTCAATTGAAGTAATGAGCCTTCTGGTATTGGAAGGCTCATTACTTCAACTAGTCTCCGTGTTCCTCGAAGGGATCTCTTAGTTGTTGAGAGGGTTGCCCAAAAGCGGTATATAAAGCGTACCCGGTAAAGCTTACAAGTAAACCAGATATAAAGATGGCGACTAGGGTTGCTATTTCCATTATTATAAAATTTCAAGATCACATACGGGTCAATCAATCGTTTATATTATTATAACCGGAATGGTATACAAAGTCAATAGATCTCAATGAATACAATCAGATTTATGGCTACACAAACCGTTGAGGGTAGTTCTAGATCTCGTCCAAAACCTACTACCGTGGGGGCTTTATTGAAACCATTGAATTCGGAATATGGTAAAGTAGCTCCCGGATGGGGAACTACTCCTTTGATGGGAGTTGCAATGGCTTTATTTGCAATATTCCTATGTATTATTTTGGAAATTTACAATTCTTCTGTTTTACTGGATGGAATTTCAATGAATTAAATCCACAAGAAAATGAAATTCAAAAGAACCAGGAACAGGAAGTTCTAGTCTTTCAATAGAATACAAAATGAATTTTTCGGGTCCCGAATTCTATTTCTAACCCCCCTTTTGGTAGTTCAATCGCGGAATTTTTTTCTGTCTGTACTTCCGGAATATGAGTGTGTGACTTGTTATAATTGATCCTATTGATAATACAGAAAATGAGTCTGTCATCTTATCATGATGGAGATGGTTCTACCTCGTCGGATATTCATACTGGTATCTGGAACACGGAATATATAAAATATATCAATCAAGAAATATTTGAACTATGATTCATATTTAATATTCAGACCTCTCGATCGGATTCAAAAAAATTTTCTTTTCAAAGACAGAATTTAGAAGTTATAAATCGAAAGATTTTTCTTCTTTCAAACTCCTGTTTATGCCTATTTTGTTTAATCAACAGACAATTTTTTTTGTATTTTTAGTCATTATACCTATCCTATTGATTGAATAAGCGATGATCCAGTGGTTCTTACTCAAGGAATCTTTGGGCTTAGCTTTGGGGTTTTATTGAATCATCGTGGTTCTAGTATGAATCTGGGGTTTCAATCGATTCTATAGGGTCTTAACAAGAGAAATTCCTATTAATGATAAAAAAAATAGTAAAAGCCACATTACACAC